AGGTTTTTGCTTGGTCAATACAAAAAAATAGTGGTTGGTTGGTGAAAATCGTAGCCTTTTTTTGATTCAAAATCGATTTCTAATTTCTATTCGAATAATAATTCGAAAATAGAAAGTTTCAACCTCTGCTTCGAGAATAAGAGTAGCCCCTATAACTGTATTTACATCAATCCAAATCACCCCCATTCAAATTTAATTCAATTTAGAAGTATCAGTATCCTAAAAAAAATAGGATAACTTCGTTTTTCCTGGTCAGGTCAACAAAGGCATGAAATATTTCGATTTTTTTATAAAATCAAATGGATTTACCTGGACCAATACATGATTTTCTTTTAGTCTTTCTGGGATCGGGTCTTATATTAGGAAGTCTGGCAGTAGTATTACTTCCGAATCCAATTTATTCGGCCTTTTCGTTGGGATTGGTTCTTTTTTGTATATCGTTATTCTATATTCTATTGAACTCCTTTTTTGTAGCTGCTGCGCAGCTCCTGATTTATGTAGGAGCTATAAATGTTTTAATCATTTTTGCTGTGATGTTCATGAATAGTTCAGAATATTACAAAGATTTTCATCTTTGGACCATTGGGGATGGAGTTACTTCAATGGTTTGTACAAGTCTTTTTATTTCACTAATTACTACTATTCCAGATACGTCCTGGTATGGGATCATTTGGACTACAAAATCAAATCATATTCTAGAACAAGATTTGATAAGTAATAGTCAACAAATTGGAATTCATTTAGCAACAGATTTTTTTCTTCCATTTGAACTGATTTCAATAATTCTTTTAGTCGCTTTAATAGGTGCTATTGCTATAGCTCGTCAATAAGAAATCTTTAAAACGAGTAATTCAAATAGAATCAACGAAAAAGAAATGTTATAATTCGTTAATTTTGATTCAAATAGAATAGAAAGACTTTCGTTTTATTTCGTTTTATATCGATCTATTTCCAATCTATTCCATTGTTCCATATTTGTTAGAATCGAATCGATTGAATTCTTATTCAGATTAAAATTAAAAATGAATCAAAATTGATAAGGAGTTGGTTAATGATACTCGAACATATACTTGTTTTGAGTGCCTATTTATTTTCTATTGGTATCTATGGATTGATCACAAGTCGAAATATGGTTAGAGCCCTTATGTGTCTTGAACTTATATTAAATTCAGTTAATATCAATTTTGTAACATTTTCTGATATTATTGATAATCGTCAATTAAGAGGAGATATTTTCTCAATTTTTGTTATAACTATTGCAGCCGCTGAAGCAGCTATTGGACCGGCTATTGTTTCATCAATTTATCGTAACAGAAACTCCACTCGTATTAACCAATCAAATTTGTTGAATAAATAGTATTAATCGTATAAATGCTAATTTGAATATTAATAAATTAGCATTTATATGATTAATATGGGGCATAAGATAAGGTATGATGGTGGTTGCAAAAACATAAGAAATCAAAGTATTTTGGCCCTCCCTCATAAATCAATTCGGAAATCAATTGATTCTGATCGCTCATTGATTCGTCTGGTATCTAAAACTCTAGGATTCATTTATAAGTTAGTTTACTAGGCCGAAAATTTTTGACGTTCAAAAATGTATAGATCCAATGTCACATTCAGTAAAGATTTATGATACATGTATAGGATGTACTCAATGTGTCCGAGCGTGCCCCACCGATGTATTAGAAATGATACCCTGGGACGGATGTAAAGCTAAACAAATAGCTTCTGCTCCAAGGACCGAGGACTGTGTTGGTTGTAAGAGATGTGAATCCGCCTGCCCAACGGATTTTTTGAGTGTTCGGGTTTATTTATGGCATGAAACAACCCGCAGTATGGGTCTAGCTTACTGATACATTCCATAAAACTCGACTTGAATCCATTTTATTTTTTTTACCGACAAAATCCGTGCTCAAAATCAAATTAAATTGAGTACGGATTTTTCTGGCCCCAAGTGTATCTTGTCTTTATTACGAACCATTTTCCTTGCTTAACAATAATTGTAGTTTTGCCCATTTTTGCGGGTTGCTTAATTTTTTTTCTTCCACATAGGGGAAATAGAGTAATTCGCTGGTATACTATATGTATTTCTATATTAGAACTTCTTCTAACGACTTATGCATTCTGCTATCATTTTCAATCAGATGATCCATTAATCCAACTAATGGAGGATTATAAATGGATCCATTTTTTTGATTTCCATTGGAGATTAGGAATAGATGGACTCTCTATAGGACCAATTTTACTGACGGGATTCATCACCACTTTAGCTACTTTAGCGGCTTGGCCGGTTACTCGGGATTCTCGATTATTTTATTTCCTGATGTTAGCCATGTACAGTGGGCAAATAGGATTATTTTCTTCTCGAGATCTTTTACTTTTTTTTCTCATGTGGGAGTTAGAATTAATTCCCGTTTATCTACTTGTATCCATGTGGGGAGGAAAAAAACGTTTGTACTCAGCTACAAAATTTATTTTGTATACGGCGGGGGGTTCTGTTTTTCTTTTAATGGGAGTTCTGGGTCTCGGTTTATATGGTTCTACTGAAGCAACATTAAATTTTGAAATATTAGCCAACCGGTCCTATCCTGTGAACTTCGAAATAATATTTTATATTGGATTTTTTCTTGCTTTTGCTGTTAAATTGCCAATCATACCCCTACATACATGGTTACCAGATACCCATGGAGAAGCGCATTATAGTACTTGTATGCTTCTAGCCGGAATCTTATTAAAAATGGGAGCATATGGATTAGTTCGAATCAATATGGAATTATTTCCTCATGCTCATTCTATATTTTCTCCTTGGTTAATGATAGTAGGCGCAATGCAAATAATCTATGCAGCTTCAACATCTCTTGGTCAACGGAATTTAAAAAAAAGAATAGCCTATTCCTCTGTATCTCATATGGGTTTCATAATTATAGGAATTAGTTCTATCACGGATATGGGGCTCAACGGAGCCCTTTTACAAATAATCTCTCATGGATTTATTGGTGCTGCACTTTTTTTCTTGGCCGGAACAACTTATGATAGAATACGTCTTGTTTATCTTGACGAAATGGGTGGAATAGCTATTCCAATGCCAAAAATATTCACGATGTTCAGTAGCTTTTCGATGGCCTCCTTTGCATTACCAGGTATGAGTGGTTTTGTTGCTGAATTAATAGTCTTTTTTGGACTAATTACTAGTCCAAAATATCTTTTAATGACAAAACTCCTAATTATTTTTGTAATGGCAATTGGAATGATATTAACTCCTATTTATTTATTATCTATGTTACGTCAGATGTTCTATGGATACAAGATATTTAATGGTCTGAACTCTTCTTTTTTTGATTCTGGTCCGCGAGAGTTATTTCTTTCGATTTCTATTTTTTTACCCGTACTCGGTATTGGTATGTACCCTGATTTCGTTCTTTCATTATCAGTTGAAAAGGTTGGAGTTATTCTATCTAATTATTTTTATAGATAATTTATAAAAGAAAACTATTATCATTTACAAAAATGTTCGTTGTACAATAACAAAAAGAACGCTTTTTCTTGTTCTTTTGCGTTAAGTCAAAAAATGAATTTGAATTGGCGAGACCTGGTGAATCACTACCCTATTTGAATATGATTCGCCGCGCTCTCGCCAATTCACACAAAGTTTTTTATCTGATATGCGTTGTACACTTTTCTATTCCTATTTGTAAGAACCCCCCTTTTCAATTAAATGTTAATGTAAATGAACCATAACTATGTAGTCCTATTCCTAATAGATTGACTCCAAAATAGCATATCCAAATTATAAGAAATCCAATAGACGCCACAATTGCTGAATTTGTACCCTTTTGTTTTCTATTTGTTCGAGTATGTAAATAAATTGCAAATACGATCCAAGTAATAAAAGCCCAAGTTTCTTTTGGGTCCCAATTCCAATAGCATCCCCATGCTTCGTTAGCCCACACTGCTCCAGAAAGAATTCCTATGGTTAAAAAGATAAATCCTAGGCTAATAACTCGATAACTCCAATAATCGAATTGTTGAATCAATTGTGACCTGTAATAATTCCTTGGAGAAAAAAAAGAAGTTTTTTCTAAAACATTTCTTTGTTCATTCATGTATTCGATTTCACCAAGGAAAAATGGCTCATTTAAATTTAATAAATGATTACTCGTAGAAAAAAACTTTCTCTGTTTTCTAACTGTAATGACTAGAAGTGATACTGATAATAATGATCCACATAAAAGGGCCGCATAGCCGAATATCATCATACTAACGTGCATTATTAGCCACTCGGATTGAAGAGCAGGTACTAATATTGTAGATTCGCGTATTTGAGTTAAAAGCCCTGAAGTAGCAAAGCCCTGGGAAAAAATAGCACTTGGCCCAATTATTGTGTTTAGAAGATTTTGATTTTTTTTGAAATATGGAACTATATAAATAAAGGAAAAACTCCATGAAAGAAAGATTAACGATTCATATAAATCACTTAGTGGAAAATGTCCCGAATAAATCCAACGAGAAATTAATAATCCTGTTATACAAAAAAAAGTCATTATTATGCCCGTTTCGGACGAATCATATAGTTTTAGTACCATTTCATCGACTAAAAAGGTTATCAAATGAATTGTAAGTATAATTGAAACGATCGAAAAAGAAATATGAGTTAATATGTGCTCTAAGGTTGAAAATATCATATAAAAAAAAGAGTTCGTTAATTATAAAATCGAAATTGGAAATTGAATTCATTAATTGAATTCATTATAGGATCTATTTTTTTTTAGGAGCTGACATGCCGCCACTCGGACTCGAACCGAGATGCTCTAGCACTGCTTCCTAAGAGCAGCGTGTCTACCAATTTCACCATAGCGGCCCATCTTGACCTGATAATAGCCTATGAATAAGTAATCGTCTATATTTAAGAATTCAATTGAGTTCATTATTTTTTAGAAAAGATTCGAATGGATGAATAAAAATTTGTTCAAATAGGTATTTGAAGGTTCATTATTTTCATTTTGGATCTTGGTTTTATTGTGTATTTTAGACTCTTCTCGACTCAACTATAGTAAAACTAGATAGTCCTACTATGAAGTATATGAATTGAGGGATAGACCCTCCCCAAAATTTTTTTTTGTTTTTTTTTGGAATTCGGTAAGGTAAAAAAAAGAATTCCTATTCTCCATATTCTAAGAGCGAAACGAATTCCATTCCCTGTTGATTAACTCAACAGGGAATGGAATTCGGGAATTTGATTTTCGAAATGAAATGAATCTATTTTTGAGTCAGGATTATTTAGATTATTCTAACGTGTTATGTTTTATTACTTAGTTTTTTCGTTTGTCGTACAAAAAAACTTTTTGAATTCCCGCTAGAAATAGATTTCCCCAAGGAAAACGCTTTTAACGCTGCCCAATACCCCTTCCTTTTCCAAAAATTTTTACGAATACGCTTTTTTGATGCAGAAGTACGTTTTTTTGGAACTGCCATTTAAATAAAAATTAAGAGATTACTCATTGGTATAGCTGGATGTGAAAGACATCTATTGTTCAAAAAAATCTGCGCTTTTATAAATTCACTATGTATTTCTTTTTTCATTTTCTAGAAAATCTTTTTTCTAAAAAGATAAAATATAAAACAATAGATAAGAAGGGTGAACGGTATGGGAAAATCAGATAAAATAGTACTAAAAATAGAACAAAGAAGAATAGTTTAAATAACTTGCAAAACCCGGGAAAATATGTCTAATTTGACTTTAATTTTCAAATTCGAAGTAGATTGGTAATTAATCTATTTCTTTAATATGATTTGACCAATTGTAATTTCGTGATTTGAATATTTGAAGTATTTAGCAGAAATTCAGAAAGACTAAGTAAAAATAAATAAAAATGAAAAAATTCTATTGAAGTTAGTACATATCTTCATTTTTTTATTGACTCCTTTCAAAAGAGGTAAGGTCCGGTGAATCGGAAATAGTTAATATTAATTAAGAATTCAAAAAAGTTTTTTTATGGAACAGACATATCAATATGTGTGGATTTTACCTTTCGTTCCACTTCCAGTCCCTATGTTAATAGGAGTGGGACTTCTTCTTTTTCCGACAGCAACAAAAAACCTTCATCGTATGTGGGCTTTTCCAAGTATTTTATTGTTAAGTATAGTCATGATTTTTTCAACTAATCTATCTATTCAACAAATAAATAGCAGTTCTATCTATCAATATGTATGGTCTTGGACCCTCGATAATGATTTTTCTTTAGAATTCGGCTGCTTGATTGATCCACTTACTTCTATTATGTCGATGTTAATCACTACTGTTGGAATTATGGTTCTTATTTATAGTGATAATTATATGGCTCACGATCAGGGATACTTGAGATTTTTTGCTTATATGAGTTTTTTCAGTACTTCCATGTTGGGATTAGTTACTAGTTCAAATTTGATACAAATTTATATTTTTTGGGAATTGGTTGGGATGTGTTCCTATCTATTAATAGGGTTTTGGTTCACACGACCCCCTGCCGCAAATGCTTGTCAAAAAGCGTTTGTAACTAATCGTGTAGGGGATTTTGGTTTATTATTAGGAATTTTAGGTTTTTATTGGATAACGGGTAGTTTTGAATTTCAGGATTTATTCGAAATCCTCAATAACTTGATTTATAACAATAAAGTCAATTTTCCATTTGTTAATTTGTGTGCTGCTCTATTATTTGCCGGTGCAGTTGCTAAATCGGCACAATTTCCCCTTCATGTGTGGTTACCTGATGCTATGGAAGGACCTACTCCTATTTCGGCTCTTATACATGCTGCTACTATGGTAGCGGCAGGGATTTTTCTTGTAGCTCGTCTTCTGCCTCTTTTCATAGTTATACCTTATATAATGAATTTAATCTCGTTGATAGGCATAATCACACTATTATTAGGAGCTACTTTAGCTCTTGCTCAAAAAGACATTAAGAGGGGTTTAGCTTATTCGACAATGTCTCAATTGGGTTATATGATGTTTGCTCTAGGAATGGGGTCTTATCGAAGTGCTTTATTTCATTTGATTACTCATGCTTATTCCAAAGCATTATTATTTTTAGGGTCTGGGTCCGTTATTCATTCAATGGAAACTCTTGTTGGTTATTCTCCGGATAAAAGTCAGAATCTCGTTCTTATGGGTGGTTTAACAAAACATGTACCGATTACCAAAACCTCCTTTTTATTAGGTACACTTTCTCTTTGTGGTATTCCACCGCTTGCTTGTTTTTGGTCAAAAGATGAAATTCTTAATGATAGTTGGTTGTATTCGCCGATTTTCGCTATAATAGCTTCGGCCACGGCAGGGTTAACCGCATTTTATATGTTTCGGATCTATTTACTTACTTTTGAGGGGCATTTAAACGTTCATTTTCAAAACTATAGTGGCGCCAAAAATACCTCCTTCTATTCCATATCCCTATGGGGTAAAGGGTGTTCCAAAAAAATTAACAAAACTTTTCGTTTATTAAGAATGAATAATAATGAAAG